AAGAACGTTCTCCCGTGCTTCCAGACATGCTGAGCTCCAAAAATTCTTGTACATTAAAAAAAGGGAATTGATTCCGCGAAAGATGGGATCAGTAAAGAGAAAACCACTGATATTTCATCTTTGTGAGATTGTCAATTTTGTACCAAAGGTGTATTTAGAGTATACCGAATCAGTATAGCTATCCTTCCTCTGGCACAGCAACGCAGTCTCGATCAGTATCGAAATGAAATACTACAGAATTTCTTTCTTATTTTTTGTTCCTTGTCTATGCATAATTGCAGCATAATTGTATGTTATTCAATAGATCAATAGAAAATTCCTCAAATAAATTCTTTATAAGGTTTCCATTATTGACTTCGAAATAGAAAGTAAAGGTCTTGGGAAAGTGTGAATCAATGGGTTCCACTAATTCCTGAAAGTGAAAGATAGTATTATCTTCACACAATTTAATTATATCTAAAATTGATAAACCCTTTTTATGGTTCCCATTTTTTTGTTCGAATACTTTCATTTATTTCAAGTAATTGATTGGTCGTACAAAAAATATACTATTACTATACTATAATAGAAATAGATTGATTAGAGTAGATAGTATTTGATGAAAGAAACAGAACATAGTTGGAACAATCAATATTTGCAATGCAACCATTGTTACATTAGATCCAAAACAAGGGTTCTTTCTTGTTCTTGACCGAACTACAAGATGGAACTTCTTGATATGGAAAAACAGAATATGGAATAGAACCTAAAAGGATAAGGGAAGTTGCTTTTCTTCGAATCGAGTTGGACTCGAAATAAAAAATGAAAATAAAGGTTTTTCGATAAACCCCCGGATCCTTTTTTTCTTCTGATTTGAGATATTATGGACAATTACTCAACCTATTACTGAATCCAATGGTTTAAAGTAAGTATAAAATTCAAAAATGGAAACTTAGGTAAGTGTTTTATCAACATATGTATCAAAAGAAGATATCTAATTTAGCTCTTTCATGCTTACTATAACGAGTTATTTCGGTTTTCTATTGGCTGCTTCAACTATAACCCCAGCTCTATTGATTGGTTTGAACAAGATACGACTTATTTGAAATGAATTGAATGAACAAATTCATAAAAATCTCTCCTTCAGGTATTCTACGGTCCTTTCCCGTGTCAATTGTGAATTCTTGGTCATATTGGTAACTCTTGGTCATTGAGATTCATGGATTTTTCAGATTAATATTTAGGGATAGATCTTACCTTTCTTTTTATCTCCTCAAACAAATCGAAATGATTGAAGTTCTTCTATTTGGAATCGTCTTAGGTCTAATTCCTATTACTTTAGCAGGATTATTTGTAACTGCATATTTACAATACAGACGCGGTGATCAGTTGGACCTTTGATTGAATAACATTTTTTTTTTGATTGACCTCCTCCTTGCAGGAGGTCAAATTCAAGTTGCAATTCAACTGTGTTTTGTTAAGTTTTTTTTTTATTGTGATTCGAAATAACATAAACGGAATCACGCTCTGTAGGATTTGAACCTACGACATCGGGTTTTGGAGACCCGCGTTCTACCGAACTGAACTAAGAGCGCTTTTTTATGACAGGAGATACGATTGTAAAGAAAAGGATTTTCTCATTTTTGTACCCCCAATGCGTCTTGTATACATTGGTATGCAAAAATGAAAGATTATGTATGTCCAATTTTATTTAATTGATCTCACTCAGATCCCAGTCAATTAATCCCTCGTTACCACCCATAGGAAAAGTAATAGGTAGGGATGACAGGATTTGAACCCGTGACATTTTGTACCCAAAACAAACGCGCTACCAAGCTGCGCTACATCCCTTTTACAAAATTTTTGTACAGTGTCATTGTACAAAATCCATGTCTTGTTTTCCACATCGTTATTTTTTCCTCGATCCATATACAATTTTCTTGTCATTTCTTCTTTTTGGTTTCATATAATAAAAGAATTATATACATCTGAAACCTAACGTATAAAAAAGATGACTATTTTGCTTAGGAAGAAGAGGGTCTCTTTTTCTTTTTTAGGGACAGGGGTAGGAAAATCTTATCTACTGTTCATTGTACATATCCATTTTTGTTAGGAATTCCGTACAAAAAAATACAAATGATCTTGAACTACAGCATCTGACCATATATGTATTACAATAAATAAGGAGGATTTTCAATGCGAGATATAAAAACATATCTTTCCACAGCGCCTGTGCTAACTACTCTATGGTTTGGGTCTTTAGCGGGTCTATTGATAGAAATTAATCGTTTATTCCCGGATGCTTTGTCATTCCCTTTTTTCTAGATTATTAGTTATTAATATTATATTAATATTATTAATATAATAAATATAATATGCGAAAAAAATGAAGAAAATTTGAGATACAATTCTACGTGACGTGACTAAAACTTAAACTTAGTCCCCCTTTTTTTCAGTTCTTTAGGATAGGAAGGAAAGAGAAAGAAAAAGTATATTGAACCTCAGCAAAAATCCGGTGGATCTAAGATCCCATTTTGGAGAACAGAAATAGAAAGGGGGGTTCAGTCTAAGGTAAAAAAAAAGCTCCACGAAATCATAGCATAAAAAAAAGATACTTAAATGAAATACTGGGATTAGGATAGGAATAATTGATAGTTAGAAAAAAATTGTATTACTTACATTATTACTATATATATAATAATATTCTATTAATATTAATTAGAATTACAACAAAATATTTAGTAGAATTACAACAAAATATTTAGAAATGGAATTTCTAATTAGTAACTTCTATTGATATTGATTTTTTTTTCTTTTTTGTTCTTTTCGTCTTCTTAGGTTCGGGTCGAAAACAGAAGAGTTAAGTTGATCAAACAAAAATACAAAGGGGGTTCATGGCTAAGGGTAAAGATATCCGAGTTAGAGTTATTTTGGAATGTACCAGTTGTGTCCAAAATGGTGTCAATAAGGAATCGCCAGGCATTTCTAGATATATTACTCAAAAGAATCGGCACAATACACCCAGTCGATTAGACTTGAGAAAATTTTGTCGATATTGTCACAAGCATAGGATTCATGGGGAAATAAAGAAATAAATCGAACGTGTGTTTGATCTTTCAAGGGGGCAGGAAAAGGAAGAACTTAACATATCTTAACATAAATATATATATATATAATATACAAATAAAAATATAGAATATACAAAAAAACCTATTTCGGTCGGATCTGAAATGAATAAAGAAAATAAAGAAATAGAATTTTAGAGATAAGGAATAAACCATGGATAAATCCAAGCAACCTTTTCGTAAATCCAAGCGATCTTTTCGTAGGCGTTTTCCCCCAATTGAATCGGGGGATCGAATTGATTATAGAAACATGAGTTTAATTAGTCGATTTATTAGTGAACAAGGAAAAATATTATCTAGACGGGTGAATAGATTGACCTTGAAACAACAACGATTAATTACTATTGCTATAAAACAAGCTCGTATTTTATCTTTGTTACCTTTTCTTAATAATGAAAAACAGTTTGAGAGAGCCGAGTCAATCCCTAGAACTACCGGTCCTAGAACCAGAAACAAATAGATATACTCTTCCATTGATTCAAAACTTCAATCGGAATTCAAGCTCAGATTGATGTTTTGTTCGAAAAGCCTAAAATCCAGATTTGATTGTTGTGTTATAAGAAACAACAAATAGGGAAAGAATAAATCTTTTTTTTTTTGAAAGATGTTCGTTCATTTCTACTACTTATCTTATCTGAATTTTTTTTATTCTATCTTCCCGGAGTCCATTCTCCGGGGAATGCAATTCGGTTTCAATCATTCCTATATATGACTTTAGAATGTCTTTTATTTCATAATTTTATTGGAAATCATGTAAAGACAATTTTTATTTGATATAGCTATTTGCGCAAGTATTTTACGATTAAGAAGTAATTGCTTCTTGTACAGATTGTGTATTAATCTACTATAACTATAGAATACCCCTTTCTCACGAGCCGCTGCATTTATCCGAGCGATCCACAAACGACGAAAGTCCCTCTTTTGCCTGCCCCTATCTCGATGAGAGGAAACCAAAGCTCTCATTTTCTGTTGAGTAATGGTTCGAGTAAGTCTTGAATGCGCCCCTATAAAGGTTGATGCAAATAAACGAATTTTTGTTCGACGTCTCCGAGCTATATATCCTCGTCTAACTCTGGTCATTGAATCAAATTACACTTTAATGAATGAATAACTAATTGATTTCTCTTCTTTCAGTCATCCTTTTATCCCCCGGTTGATTAATAACAAAACGGATTATTCCGATATATAAAATATAAATTCCAATGGCTTTTGCTACTATGACCTTCCCAACCACTATTTTGAATCCTTCCAGGTAAAATACCTAGAAATAAGAAATTCTAACGATATTAAATAAAAGCAAAAAATAGTGGGTTCCATCGTTTCTATGGTTATTTCATAAACGGTGAGGTCCTCTCTATACACCGGAGCCTCTTCTTTCATTTAATCAAATGTTATTGTAAACTTGTATAGTTCACTCTCTTTGGCTCTACCAATCAATTATACAGTAATAGATCTTTTCACAAAAAAGGCTATCCATACAGTGACGGCATTTAATTATGAAAGTTGGCTAGGTAGCTGACCTTGTTAGTCCGTTCTTTCAAGAAAGGGAGCATAACCTTTTTGCTTCTTGTAGTACTATACTATTTCCTCCGCTTAATGGATAACTATTTGCTACCAATGGGGAATTGCTTTTCATCTCAAATTGAGGTGATTGGATTTGCACCAATGGAAACCATAAATTTCATACACAAAAAATATAGGTATATGATAGATCCTCATCCTCATTTTTAGATAGTAAAAATGGCTTTTTCCACTCTATCTATCCTATTGGTGATTGGCACTGGAAAAATGGTTTCGTTTGTTCGAACTCATGATCTAAACGAGTCGCACATACACCCTAGTACATGTTCCCCGACGCTGAGGACATCCTCGAAGTGCGGGGGATTTCGTGATTTTTCTTATTGGCTGTCTTGTGTTTCTAATAAGTTGTTTAATTGTCGGCATATCATACATATATATAATAAAATAGGTTGGTTTAGATCGATCTTAACCTGATGATTGATGATTATGAATTATTTCTATTCAATATCAAATCACGAAAAATTCGAATTCTGATTTGAAACGGAATCATGTATTTACACGAAATCTCCAGTATTTTCATTTTCGACCGCTACAAGATCAACAATACCATGAGCTTGGGCTTCTGTTGCTGACATAAAAACATCCCTTTCCATGTCTTCGGATATAACCCATAAAGGGTTGCCCGTTCTTTGTACATAAACCTTTGTGAGGGTTTCGCGAAGTTTCAGTAGTTCTTCCGCTTCCAGGATAAATTCCCCCGCTTGTGCCTCATAAAAAGAACTAGCAGGTTGGTGAATCATGACCCTGATAATATTGATATAACCTCATGCATGAACGGTTCTTCTATCTTGCAGGATTGGGCTAAAGTAAGGGATAAAAAAACAAGAAGAAAAAAAAAACAAATAGAATGGAACAGCCGTACAGGCATCTTTTGTGCATTGCATACGGCTCTGCAATGGCATTTCTTCCTCCCTTCTCTTCAATTTCTATTCTATCGAAGAAAAAAATAGAATCCATCCGATCCAGATCGTTGAATGATCCATTTACCACCCTTCCTTTCGTATTGTAGGAGTCAAAAAATACTATGATGGTTCTGTTGCTTTCTATATTTATCTCGTCTGTGATTTAGCAATCCCAAAGTTTCTTTTTTTTTTCATTTTCGTACTCTTTCTTTCGTAACGTAACTATCATAAAGATAAAGAGACTTCTGGTGTGGAAGAAAAACGGTTTGTGACGCTGAAATGTACTCCTGACACATAAGATCAAATCGGAATAACCTTTGTTTCATACTACTATCTCGATACAAAATCTCATGTTAGGAAAAACAATACTAGTTTGTTCATATCGAACTCGAAGTGCCATGCTATTATTACCTATTTTTCATATTATTCACATTCGATATGGCGAAGGCATAGTCTTCTTCTTTTTTTTTTCAAATAAAAACTCATTGGCGCCAAGCGTGAGGGAATGCTAGACGTTTGGTAATTTCTCCTCCGACCAGAATGAAAGATCCCATTGAAGCGGCTAATCCCATGCAAATTGTATGCACATCGGGCGAAACAAATTGCATAGTATCATAAATGGCTATTCCTGGTATTACCCATCCGCCGGGAGAGTTTATAAACAAATAAAGATCCCTAGTATCATCTTCTATACTGAGATATACCATGAGACCAACAAGTTGATTTGAGATCTCACTATCAACTTCTTGGCCTAAAAAAAGTAATCTTTCTCGATAAAGTCGGTTGATTAGGACAAAATTGTATCCCCTTTGAACCGTACGCGCATCTTTGGATGCATACGGTTCAAAAAAATTGTGAAAAAAGAATCAATGTGTCGATTCCAATCCTATGTTTTTTTTTGTAACAGATTTCCGTTTTTCTAATGAAAATAAAGGGGTTTTTCTTCTATTTTTCAAAAAAAAAACATAAGTTTTGGCTCCCTTCCATATCCCTAAAAAAAAAAAAAAGAATTTACTGAACTTCATTTTTTGTTTTTGTATTAACCTTTCATTGATGTATTGTTTCGTCGAGATTCAAATCACGATGTCATTTTCTTGTTCCTGAATGGGTCCTTTCAATTCTTTTAGGTTCATGTTCTACTCCGGGGAAAGATCTATCCGAATTCTATTTGCACATATAGGACAAATAATCTCAGTACCATTTCTTTTTGCTACGACTTTTAAAATTCGTTTTATGCCTCTCCCAAACTATTCGATGTATTCATCATATTGGTTGGCATGTCAGTTTGAGATCACTCCTATAATTGAATTAAATATTACGAATCGTCTATGCTACAAGCGGTAATTGTACATATATTACTATTACCAATTTGTTTGGTATTTTCTGAACGGAGCCTGGATATTTGATTTTTTTAGTCCAAGTCAACCATAAATTCTTCTAATTGATAATATTGATCCTCAATAGAAATTGATCCAATTTCACTTCACGCTCCGAATGATTGAAGAACCAATCAATACAATATTTCTTGGGCGAAACAGAGGATATCTCGATCGGGGGAGAAAACGGGTAAATCCCATATGACCCAATATGTCTGACAAGTCGCACTATACGTCAACCCAAACTGCATCTTCCTCTCCAGGACTCCGAAAAGGTACTTTTGGAACACCAATGGGCATTAAATTAAAGAAAAAAATTAAGTACTATACTTCACTTTAATACGGAAACGTAAGAATGAGTTTATTGTCTTCATCATTTTTTTCTGTTTATTCTACTAGTTTATACATAAATGGGAAGGTTTTTAGAGAAAGAGAGAATGAATAAATACAAATTTTAATGAAGGGATCAATCGTTCTAATAATAAACAAGTATCCATCCATTCGTTCCCACAAAATGGGACCGATGCTCCCATTGCGTATTGGTACTTATCGGGTATAGAATAGATCTGCTTCTCTTTGTTCTTACGAACAGAATTCTTCCGTTATTTTAAACGGAATAGAATAAATAGTAACCTTTTCTCATACAGAATCCGCTCAAAAGTACATAGTATATTCCAATGCGATAAAGTTACATAGTGTCTATTTTTCTTTGATAAAGGGGTATTTCCATGGGTTTGCCTTGGTATCGTGTTCATACTGTCGTATTGAATGATCCCGGTCGATTGCTTTCTGTCCATATAATGCATACGGCTCTAGTTTCTGGTTGGGCCGGTTCTATGGCTCTATACGAATTAGCGGTTTTTGATCCCTCTGACCCCGTTCTTGATCCAATGTGGAGACAAGGTATGTTCGTTCTACCCTTCATGACTCGTTTAGGAATAACCAATTCGTGGGGTGGTTGGAGTATTTCAGGAGGAACTGTAACGAATTCAGGTATTTGGAGTTATGAAGGCGTAGCAGGTGCACATATTGTGTTTTCTGGCTTGTGCTTTTTGGCGGCCATATGGCATTGGGTGTATTGGGACCTAGAAATATTCTGTGATGAACGTACGGGAAAACCCTCTTTGGATTTGCCCAAGATCTTTGGAATTCATTTATTTCTCTCAGGGGTGGCTTGCTTTGGCTTTGGCGCATTTCATGTAACAGGTTTATATGGTCCTGGAATATGGGTGTCCGATCCTTATGGACTAACTGGAAAAGTACAATCTGTAAGCCCAGCGTGGGGCGCGGAAGGTTTTGATCCTTTTATTCCGGGAGGAATCGCTTCTCATCATATTGCAGCGGGTACACTGGGCATATTAGCGGGCCTATTCCATCTTAGTGTCCGTCCGCCTCAACGTCTATACAAAGGATTACGTATGGGCAATATTGAAACTGTACTTTCTAGTAGTATCGCTGCTGTTTTTTTTGCAGCTTTTGTTGTTGCTGGAACTATGTGGTATGGTTCAGCAACTACCCCAATCGAGTTATTTGGTCCCACTCGTTATCAGTGGGATCAGGGATACTTCCAGCAAGAAATATATCGAAGAGTTGGTGCCGGACTAGCCGAAAATCTGAGTTTATCGGAAGCTTGGTCTAAAATTCCCGAAAAATTAGCTTTTTATGATTACATTGGTAATAATCCGGCAAAAGGGGGATTATTCAGAGCGGGTTCAATGGACAGTGGGGATGGAATAGCTGTTGGATGGTTAGGCCACCCCGTCTTTAGAGATAAAGAAGGGCGCGAGCTTTTTGTACGTCGTATGCCTACTTTTTTTGAAACATTCCCGGTAGTTTTGGTAGATGGAGACGGAATTGTGAGGGCAGATGTTCCTTTTCGAAGGGCAGAATCAAAGTATAGTGTTGAACAAGTAGGTGTAACTGTTGAGTTCTATGGTGGCGAACTCAATGGAGTCAGTTATAGTGATCCTGCTACTGTAAAAAAATATGCTAGACGTGCACAATTAGGTGAAATTTTTGAATTAGACCGGGCTACTTTGAAATCCGATGGTGTTTTTCGTAGTAGTCCAAGGGGTTGGTTCACTTTTGGGCATGCTTCGTTTGCTTTGCTCTTCTTTTTCGGACACATTTGGCATGGCGCTAGAACCTTGTTCAGAGATGTTTTTGCTGGTATTGATCCAGATTTGGATGCTCAAGTGGAATTTGGAGCATTCCAAAAACTTGGAGACCCAACTACAAGGAGACAAGCAGTTTGATACAAGATTGCTCTGGTATCTTTCGCTTCTATTTTTTTTTTTTTATTTGAATAGGGTACTCGAGAAATATTGACTTGAATCACCTTCTTTTCTTTGATTCTTTCCCTTTTTTATATGATATGGTAAACGACCTCACTCAAACGAATAGGTGTGAAAGCTATAATTGTAAACCACGATCGAATCTATGGAAGCATTGGTTTATACCTTCCTTTTAGTCTCGACTTTAGGGATAATTTTTTTCGCTATCTTTTTTCGAGAACCACCTAAGGTTCCGACTAAAAAATGAAATGATTTTTCATTATATCAACTGAAGTAATGAGCCTCCCATATCGGGCGGCTCATTACTTCAACTAGTCTAGTCCCCGTGTTCTTCGAATGGATCTCTTAATTGTTGAGAAGGTTGCCCAAAAGCGGTATATAAGGCGTACCCCGTAAAGCTTACAAGTAAACCAGATATGAAGATGGCGACTAGGGTTGCTGTTTCCATTTTTAGATAATTTCAAGATCACAACGGATCTACGATCTACGATAAGATAGTTTATTTACAACTACAACGGAATGGTATACAAAGTCAACAGATCTCAACCAATGATTAAATAGGATTTATGGCTACACAAACCGTTGAGGGTAGTTCTAGATCTAGGCCAAGACAAACTACCGTAGGGAATTTATTGAAACCATTGAATTCGGAATATGGTAAAGTAGCTCCGGGCTGGGGGACTACACCACTTATGGGAGTCGCAATGGCTCTATTTGCGATATTCCTATCTATTATTTTGGAA